AAAGGATTGGAAAAGAGAAATGCACGTGAAATGCACCTATAACGGAGTTCAATTATCAGAAACAGAATTTCCTAAAAACTGGTTAACGGACGGTATTCAAATAAAGATCTTATTTCCTTTTCGTCTAAAACCTTGGCACAAATCGAAGCTAAAATTTATCCATAAAAATGAAATGAAAAAGAAAAGACAAAAAAATGATTTTTGTTTTTTAACAGTTTTTGGAATGGAAACTGAGTTTCCTTTTGGTTCTCCAAAAAAAGGACTTTCCCCTTTTGAACCTATCTTTCAAAAATTTAGAAAACAAATTCTAAAGTTTCAAAAAAAAAGTTTTCTGGGTTTAACAATTTTAAAAGAAAAAATAAATAAACTTTCAAAATCAAAAAGCCCATTATTTGGATTTAGAGAAATATATGAATTGAATGAAACTAAAAACGAAAAAGATTCAACAACCGTTACTCAAACGAGCCATAAAAGGTCCATTCCAACTATGGATTGGGTAAATTATTCATTGAAAAAAAAAAAAATGAAAGATCTGAATGTCAGAACAAAGACAATCAGAAATCAAATAGAAAAAATTACAAAAGAAAAGAGAAAAGGTGTTATAATTTCAAAGATAAATATTAGTCGTAACAAACTAAGTTCCAATGCTAAAAGCTTAAAATCATTAAAAAATATTTCGCGGATATTACAGCGAAGCAATGCTCAATTAGTGCATAAATCATCTTTTTTTACAAAAATTTTGATTGAAAGAATATATATAAATATTCTTCTAGTTATCATTAAGATTCTGAGGATCAATATACGGTTTTTTTTTGAATCAACAAGAAAAACTATTAATAAATATATTTACAATAATAAAGAAAATCCTAAAAGAATTGATAAAACAAATAAAAATCAAATTCATTTTATTTCAATTATAAAAAAGTCATTTAATTATAGTAATGGTAGTCTTATTAATAATAATTTACATATTTTTTCTGACGCAGCCTCTTTGTCACAAGCGTATGTATTTTTTAAATTATCACAAAATCAAGTTATTAACTTATATAAATTACGATTTGTCCTTCAATATCACGAAGCATTTCCCTTTCTGAAAAATGAAATAAAAGGTTATTTTGGAGCCCAAGGATTATTTCAATCAAAATTAAAAGATACAAACTTTAGGTTTAGAAATTCTGTAATGAATCAATGGAAAAACTGGTTAAAGAGCCATTATCAATATAAATATAATTTATCTCAAATTTACTGGTACAAATTAATACCACAAAAATGGCGAATTAGAATCACTCAGCAAGGTATAGTTCAAAAAAAAGATTTAAACAAATGGAACTTATATAAAAAAGACCAAGTAATTCATTACGAAAAACAAAAAAGTTTTGAAGTAGATTCATTACCGAACCAAAAACGAAAAGAAAAATTTCAAAAATACTATAAATTTAATCTTTTTTCGTATCAATTTATTAATTCTGAAGATAAGAAAGACTCATCCATTTATCGATTACCATTACAAGTCAATAATAAGCAAGAAATTTCTTCTAATTACAAGACAAATAAAAAAAAAAGCAAAGTATTTGATATGTTGGGAGGTATCTCTATCAACAATTATCTAGGAAAAGATGATATTATCAATATGGAGAAAAACCCGGACAGAAAATATTTTGATTGGAGAATTTTCCATTTTTGTCTTAGAAAGAAGGCCAATATTGAGTCCTGGATCAATACTAGAACAAAAAACAATACTAAGACTGGAAATAATCTACATCAAATAATTGATAAATTTGATAATAAAGATCTTTTTTTTCTTACGATTTGCCCAAATCAAGAAGTTAATTCATCCAATAAAAAAAAAACCCCTTTTGATTGGATGGGAATGAATGACGATGACGAAATACTAAAAAGTCCCATATCAAATTTAGAACTAGAACGTTGGTTCTTTCCAAAATTTGTGATACTTTACAACGTATATAAGAAAAAACCATGGGCGGTACCAATAAATTTACTTCTTTTCAATTTCAAGTTGAATGAAAATGCAAATGTCAGTCACAATAAAAAGAAAAAAATCAACGGAAAGAACAATAAAAATATTTTTATATCTCTATCATCAAATGAAAAAAAATCTATTGAATTAGAGAATCGAAACCATGAACAAAAAGAATCAAAAGACCAAGCGGATCTTAGATCAATTTTTGCAAATCGAGAAAAGGATGTTAAAGAAGAATATGCAGGATCGGACATGAAAAAGGGTAAAGCCAAAAGGAATAAGGAAGCAAAACTTAATTTCTTCAAAAAAAGGTATTTAGGCTTTCAATTACGATGGGATGGTTCTTTAAATAAAAAACTAATCAATAATATCAAAGTCTATTGTCTCTTGCTTAGACTGGCAAATCCACGAGAAATTTTTATATCCTCTATTCAAAGAGGGGAATTGAGTTTAGATATTCTGACGATTCAGAAAAATTTAATTTTTACAGAATTGATAAAAGGGGGAATATTGATTATCGAACCAACCCGTCTGTCGGTAAAAAATGATGGAAAATCTATTATGTATCAAACCATAAGTCTTTTATTGATTCATAAGAGCAAACAGCAAATTAATCAAAGATACAGAGAGCAAAATTTTGTTGATAAAAAAAATTTGGATGAATCTACTATTGAAAGACATCAAAAGATAACTGGAAATGGGGACAAAAATGATTATGATTTATTTGTTCTTGAAAATCTTTTATCCCCTAAACATCGTAGAGAATTGAGAATTCTAAGTTCTTTGAATTCAAAAAATAAAAAAGATATTAATATAAATGCCAAAAATTTCAACGGTACTAGCGTAAAGAGCTGTGATCACATTGTAGATAAAAGCAAACATTTTGATAGTGATAATAAAAATAGAAATAAATTAATTAAATTAAAGCTTTTTCTTTGGCCCAACTATCGATTAGAAGATTTAGCTTGTATAAATCGTTATTGGTTTGATACCAATAATGCCAGTCGATTCAGTATTATAAGGATACAGATATATCCACGATTGAAAATTCAGTAAAGGTATATTTGTCATATTAAAATCAACTAAAATTATTATTTAATATCTCGTTATTTATTATTACTGATCAATAAAATTATCTTAAAATTAAAAAGAGAGGGGGATTTCATTTTATGGTAAAAACTTCATTCATTTCAATTATTTCACAAGACGACAAAGAAGAAAAGGAGGGATCCGTTGAATTTCAAATAGTAAGTTTTACTAATAAGATACGAGGACTTACTTTCCATTTGAAATTGCATAGAAAAGACTATTTATCTCAAAGGGGTTTACGGAAACTTCTAGGAAAACGCCAACGACTATTGTCTTATTTGGCAAAGAAAAATAGAGTACGTTATAAAGAATTAATTGGCCGTTTAGATATTCGGGAATCAAAAATTCGTTAATTTGAAGAGTCTTTTTTTTTTTATTATTATTTTATTAGTTGATTTATCAGATCTTGAATTTTTATGAACTTCTTTTCGTTTTCAGTAATTCATGCAAGAATGAATCGAGGAAACCCCTATGAATGTACCGACAACAAAAAACGACTTCATGATAGTCAATATGGGTCCACAACACCCGTCAATGCATGGTGTTCTGCGACTCATACTTACTCTAGACGGGGAAGATGTTATTGACTGTGAACCTATATTAGGTTATTTACACAGAGGAATGGAAAAAATTGCGGAAAACCGAACAATTATACAATATTTGCCTTATGTAACACGTTGGGATTATTTAGCTACTATGTTCACAGAAGCAATAACAGTAAACGGGCCAGAACATTTGGGAAATATTCAAGTACCTAAAAGAGCCAGTTATATCAGAGTAATTATGTTGGAGTTGAGTCGTATAGCTTCTCATCTGTTATGGCTTGGCCCCTTTATGGCAGATATTGGTACACAGACTCCTTTCTTCTATATTTTTCGAGAAAGAGAGTTAATATATGATTTATTCGAAGCTGCCACCGGTATGAGAATGATGCATAATTTTTTCCGTATCGGAGGAGTAGCAGCTGATCTACCTTATGGTTGGTTAGATAAATGTTTGGATTTCTGCGATTATTTTTTAACAAGAGTTGCTGAATATCAAAAACTTATTACGCGCAATCCTATTTTTTTAGAACGAGTTGAAGGAATAGGTATTATTGGTACAGGGGAAGCAATAAATTGGGGTTTATCGGGACCTATGTTACGAGCTTCCGGCGTACAATGGGATCTTCGCAAAGTTGATCATTATGAGTGTTATGACGAATTTGATTGGGAAATCCAGTGGCAAAAAGAGGGGGATTCGTTAGCGCGTTATTTAGTCCGGATTGCTGAAATGACGGAATCCATAAAAATTATTCAACAGACTTTGGAAGGAATTCCGGGGGGACCTTATGAAAATTTAGAAATCCGATATTTTGATAAAGAAAGAGATCACGATTGGAACCATTTTGACTACCGATTCATTAGTAAAAAAACCTCGCCTACGTTTGAATTGCCGAAACAAGAACTTTATATGAGAGTTGAAGCTCCAAAAGGAGAATTGGGAATTTTCCTGATAGGGGATCAAAGCGCTTTTCCTTGGAGATGGAAAATTCGCCCCCCGGGTTTTATCAATTTGCAAACTCTTCCTCAATTAGTTAAAAGAATGAAATTGGCTGATATTATGACAATACTAGGGAGTATAGATATCATTATGGGAGAAGTTGATCGTTAAAATGATAATTGAGACAACCGAAGTACAAGCTATCAATTCTTTTTCCGGATTGGAATCCTTAAACGAGGTCTATGGAATTTTGTGGATGCTTGTTCCTATTTTTATTCTTGTATTGGGAATCACGATAGGCATACTAGTAATTGTATGGTTAGAAAGAGAAATATCCGCAGGGATACAACAACGTATTGGACCTGAATATGCTGGTCCTTTGGGAGTTCTTCAAGCTTTAGCTGATGGGACGAAACTACTTTTTAAAGAAAATCTTTTTCCATCAAGAGGAGATACTCTTTTATTTAATATCGGGCCATCTATAGCAGTCATATCAACTTTATTAAGCTATTCAGTAATTCCTTTTGGTTATCACCTTGTTTTAGCGAATCTAAATATGGGTGTTTTTTTATGGATTGCTATTTCAAGTATTGCCCCCTTGGGGCTTCTTATGTCAGGATATGGATCAAATAATAAATATTCCTTTTTAGGTGGTCTGCGAGCTGCCGCTCAATCGATTAGTTATGAAATACCATTAACCCTCTGTGTATTATCCATATCTCTACGTGCGATTCGTTGAAAGAAAAGATTTTCTATATTTCTATTTATTTCTTTTTATCTGTTTAGGAAAATGGAAAAATTAATTGACTAGATATCTTCCATTTTTTATTCATTATTTGGATTGATGAACTAAACTGGATAGTTATATGGGTGAAAGAAAACAGCTTCTAAATTTGCCGTAAAAAAATTGAGACTCATTTTCTATGTACAAGAGTAAAACATAAATAAACAATAAACATAAGAAGACAATATTTTTTGCCCCAAGATTGGTTGATTAATCATCCGGGCTTGAAGCGGGCTCAAAAGAATCAACCTTGTTGAGTTTTTACTATCATTTATATGTATTACCATAATGCTAACGGGCGATTTGAGCAAAAAAATAAGTAGATGGTTAGGAACACAAAAATACACAAAGGATTAGTAATAGAGATTATTTTAATTATCAAAAAGGTATTTCCACATAATCGAAATAATAGAAAAAGAATATTACTTGGGGCTTTAAATTGGTAGAAATGATTCGGCAGTACTCCTCACGATTCCGATCTCGAGTATGCTCCCATCAACTGATTAAAAACTAACTATCAGGAACGAAATAATCCTTTCCTTTTTTTGAAGAAATAAGACTAGGAACAAAAAAAGAATCTAATTACAATAAAAAAAGATCTTTTTTTTTACTCTTTCTTTTCTTTTTCTATAGTCATATTCATATAAATCGATCATCGAAATTGAACTCATCCCATAATTCATCAACTAATGCAATGTCTAACCCTTATTCGTAATAGAAAAAATATTTTCGTAATAAATAATAAAAAGAAAACGATGAGTTGAAATATCTATTGACACTTCTACAAGGAGTATTTTATTGAATTAATTATTTAAGTTATTGCTCAAAAAAGAAAAATTGAAATTCTTAAAAGATGAGATGAATTCAGACGTATTTTTTTAATATTATAACAGACAGAATTTCATTGGTCGAATTTTGGAACGTTCTATAGATTTTGTTCTATCTATCTTACAAATATATCAAGATAAAATAAGACGATATCCGTTCCTTAGATTTATTTATGGCCTTCGAGGAGCCGTATGAGATAAAAATCTCACGTACGGTTCTGAAATAGCGATGAGAACAGTGATGTTATCAACGACTATGATTATCTAACAGTTCAAGTACAGTTGATATAGTTGAGGCACAATCAAAATATGGCTTTTTGGGATGGAATTTGTGGCGCCAACCTATAGGGTTTATCATTTTTTTCATTTCTTCCCTAGCAGAATGTGAAAGATTACCTTTTGATTTGCCAGAAGCAGAAGAAGAATTAGTAGCAGGTTATCAAACCGAATATTCGGGTATCAAATTTGGTTTGTTTTATATTGCTTCCTATCTAAATTTATTAGTTTCTTCATTATTTGTAACAGTTCTTTACTTGGGTGGTTGGAATATCTCTATTCCGTACATATTTGTTCCTGAGTTTTTTGAAATAAAAAAGGTAGGTGGAGTCTTTGGAACAACAATGGATATCATTATTACATTGGTTAAAACATATCTATTTTTGTTCCTTTCTATCACAACAAGATGGACTTTACCTAGACTAAGAATGGACCAACTATTAAATCTTGGATGGAAATTCCTTTTACCTATTTCTCTCGGTAATCTATTAGTAACAACCTCTTTCCAACTCCTTTCGCTATAGAGTAATGTTTTTCTATATTTACGACTTGCCTCAAACAAGAGAACGAAACAAACATAAAATTATTCATAGAGATTTGCGATATGTTCCCCATGGTAACTGGGTTCATGAATTATGGTCAACAAACTATACGAGCTGCAAGGTACATTGGTCAAAGTTTCACGATTACTTTATCCCACGCAAATCGTTTACCTGTAACTATTCAATATCCTTATGAAAAATTAATAACCTCGGAACGTTTTCGCGGTCGAATCCATTTTGAATTTGATAAATGCATTGCTTGTGAAGTATGTGTTCGTGTCTGTCCTATAAATCTACCTGTTGTTGATTGGAAATTGGAAACTGACATTCGAAAGAAGCGGTTACTTAATTACAGTATTGATTTTGGAATCTGTATATTTTGTGGTAACTGTGTTGAGTATTGTCCAACAAATTGTTTATCAATGACTGAAGAGTATGAGCTTTCTACTTATAATCGTCATGCATTGAATTATAATCAAATTGCTTTAGGTCGTTTACCAATGTCAGTAATTAACGATTATACAATTCGCACAATTTCGAATTCACCGCAAAAAAGTGGGCAAACCCCCTTTGATTTTTGATTAAAGAACAATTTATAATTACTAAATTTGATTTAAGAATAATAGAATAATATTGCGGCTTAATTTGAATTGAAAATCTCTTAATATAGCTATAATTTTTTTTCTAAATTCAAATTAGAGTGTTGAATTATCTTTTTCGAGAAAGAATAAAGAATGAGATTAGTCCAACAGTTGTATTTCTGTAGTAATTTCCATATATCCCTTAGGGTTGAATTCAATTATAGAAACCCATTATAAATAAGATAAATAAGGTTTTCCTGGTCGGATCAACAAGGTCATGAAAAAATAACGAATTCGATTATTTTATCTTTTATTTTCCGTACAATGGATTTATCTGAACCAATATATGATTTTCTTTTAGTCTTTCTGGGATTAGGTCTTATATTAGGAGGTCTCGGAGTGGTATTACTTACCAACCCAATTTATTCTGCTTTTTCATTGGGATTCCTTCTTGTTTGTATATCTTTATTCTACATTTTATCAAATTCTTATTTTGTAGCTGCTGCACAGCTTCTTATTTATGTAGGAGCTATAAATGTTTTAATTCTATTTGCTGTGATGTTCATGAATGGTTCAGAAGATTACAAAGATTTTAATCTTTGGACTGTTGGGAATGGGGTTACTTCTTTAGTTTGTACAAGTATTTTTGTTTTACTAATTACTATTATTCTGGATACGTCGTGGTACGGTATTATTTGGACTACAAAAGCAAACCAGATTATAGAGCAAGATTTGATAAGTAATAGTCAACAACTCGGAATTCATTTATCAACAGATTTTTTTCTTTCATTTGAATTCATTTCAATAATTCTGTTAGTTGCTTTGATAGGTGCGATTGCTGTGGCTCGTCAGTAATAAATCTTTAGAATTAGCAATCGTAATCAAAATTCAACTTTGTTCTAATTTATCACATCTATTTTCTTTATAATTCTATTTGAAAACGATTGATGTATAAATTATTTTATTCGATCTATTACCAATATATCTTTTTTCTGTACTTGTGATATTCTTATTCTAGGCAATCCAATATGTTGATGTTGAATTGTTGTTTATATTCAATTTATATTGAAATAAATCGAAAAGGAGTGAGTCGATGATGCTTGAACATGTGCTTGTTTTGAGTGCTTATTTATTTTCTATCGGCATTTATGGATTGATCACAAGTCGAAATATGGTTAGAGCTCTTATGTGTCTTGAACTTATATTGAATGCCATTAATATAAATTTCGTAATATTTTCAGACTTTTTTGATAGCCGCCAATTAAAAGGAAATATTTTCTCAATTTTTGTTATATCTATTGCAGCCGCTGAAGCAGCTATTGGTCCGGCTATAGTGTCGTCAATTTATCGTAATAGAAAATCAATCTCTATCAATCAATCAAATTTGTTAAATAAATAAGTAGTATTAATCATATAAAATAGAATATTCATCAATTTGAATTCACATATATGATATGTAACGTATCCAAGCTGTTTGGTAAAACGTAATGAATTAAAGTAAAGTATCTTAACTCTGTCTAATAAGCAATGCGAATGAGTCCACCCGGAATTGAATATAAAAAAATTCTGGTAAATCATTGATTCATCTGGTGTTTAAATATATGAATATGATTCGTTTAGAAATTTACTAGATCGAAAATTTATCACGTTCAAAAAAAATTATAGATCCAATGTCACATTCAGTAAAGATTTATGATACATGTATAGGGTGTACTCAATGTGTCCGGGCTTGTCCCACTGATGTATTAGAAATGATACCTTGGGACGGATGTAAAGCTAAGCAAATCGCTTCTGCTCCCAGAACAGAGGACTGTGTCGGTTGTAAGAGATGTGAATCCGCTTGTCCAACGGATTTCTTGAGTGTTCGAGTTTATTTATGCCATGAAACAACTCGAAGCATGGGTCTAGCGTATTGATACTTTCTAGAAAAGCCCACTTGAATACATTTGATTTTTTGTTTACCGCCAAAAACCCGTACTTGAAAAAAAATAAAAAAATATATTAAGTTTTCGAGCACGGGTTTTTTCTGGTCCAAATGTATCTTGTCTTTACCACGAATTCTTTTCCTTGGTTAACAATATTTGTAGTTTTACCGATATCCGCAGGTTCCTTAATTTTCTTTTTCCCTCATCGAGGAAATAAGGTAATTAGATGGTATACTATATGTATTTCTATCTTAGAACTCCTTTTAATGACCTATGCATTCTTTTATTATTTTCAATTGGACGATCCATTAATACAATTAACAGAAGATTATAAATGGATCAATTGTTTTGATTTTTATTGGAGATTGGGAATAGATGGACTTTCGTTAGGGCCTATTTTACTGACAGGTTTTATAACCACTTTAGCTACTTTAGCGGCTTGGCCAGTTACTCGGGATTCCCGATTATTCCATTTTTTGATGTTAGCAATGTATAGTGGGCAAATAGGATTATTTTCTTCGCAGGATCTGCTACTTTTTTTCATTATGTGGGAGTTAGAATTAATTCCTGTTTATCTACTTCTATCTATGTGGGGGGGGAAGAAACGTCTGTATTCAGCTACAAAGTTTATATTGTATACTGCAGGAGGTTCCGTTTTTTTATTAATAGGAGCCTTAGGTATCGCTTTATATGCTTCCAATGAATCAACATTCAATTTTGAAACATCAGCCAATCAATCATATCCTGTAGCTCTGGAAATACTATTCTATATTGGATTTCTTACTGCTTTTGCTGTCAAATCGCCGATTATACCCTTACATACATGGTTACCGGACACTCATGGAGAAGCACACTACAGTACTTGTATGCTTCTAGCCGGAATCTTATTAAAAATGGGAGCGTATGGATTGGTTCGGATCAATATGGAATTATTACCCCATGCCCATTCTACTTTTTCTCCTTGGTTGATAATAGTGGGCGCAATGCAAATAATCTATGCAGCTTCAACATCTTCTGGTCAACAAAATTTAAAAAAACGAATAGCCTATTCGTCTGTATCTCATATGGGTTTTATAATTGTAGGAATTTGCTCTATAAGTGAAATGGGACTCAATGGGGCCATTTTGCAAATAATATCACATGGGTTTATTGGCGCTGCACTTTTTTTCTTGGCGGGAACGAGTTATGATAGAATACGTCTTGTTTATCTTGACGAAATGGGTGGAATGGCTACCCTAATGCCAAAAATATTCACGATGTTCAGTATCTTATCACTAGCTTCCCTGGCATTACCAGGCATGAGCGGTTTTTTTTCGGAATTAATAGTATTTTTTGGAATAATTACAGACCAAAAATATCTTTTAATGCCAAAAATACTAATTACTTTTGTAATGGCAGTTGGGATTATATTAACTCCTATTTATTTATTATCGATGTTACGTCAGATGTTCTATGGATACAAGCTGTTTAATGCCCCAAACTATTTGGATTCTGGACCCCGTGAGTTATTTGTTTTGATCTCTATCCTTCTGCCTGTAATAAGTATTGGTATTTATCCGGATTTTGTTTTCTCATTATCAGTTGACAAGGTTGACACTATTCTATCAAATTTTTTTTATAGGTAGTTTTTTATAAATAAAAAAATTAAAAAGCATTCTTATGATTTTGAAGTTTTCAAAATCTTTGTACAATGAAAAAAATACTTTTTTTTGCATTTTAAATTAAAAAATCAATTGAATTGTAACCAAATATGTGTGGCATTTGTGAGAACTTTTTGAATCCTTACATTACCTGATTCAAAAAGTTCTCAACAACTTATCCTAAGTTTCTTATATATATGCTAGGCTGTCTTATGGTTGTATTTGGTCTTTTTTCAATTCAATTAGATGTTAATTTAATATAAAGGAACCATAACTATGTAGTCCTATTCCTAATAAATTAACCCCTAAATAGCATATCCAAATTATAACAAAACCGATAGAAGCGATAATTGCGGAATTTAAACCTTTAAAATTTTTTTTTGTTCGAGTATGGAAATAAATGGCAAATATGGTCCAAGTAATAAATGCCCAAGTTTCTTTTGGGTCCCAACTCCAATATGATCCCCACGCTTCATTAGCCCAGACCGCTCCTGAAAGGATACCTATGGTTAACAAGATAAACCCTATACTAAGAATACGATAACCCCAATGATCTAATTGTTGAATCAATTGAAATCTGTAATAATTTCTCACAGAAAGAGTTGAAGTATTTCTTAAAATATTGACTCTTTCCGGTATATATTGGATCTCACCAAAAGAAAATAAATGATTTAATAAATTTAAATTATTGCTTTTATCAACAATTTTTATGATTTTTTGAAATGTAATTACTAGCAGTGCTATTGATAATAATGATCCACATAAAAGAGCTGCATAGCCCAATACCATCATACTTACGTGCATCATTAACCACTGAGATTGGAGAGCTGGTACTAAGATTTCGGATTGATGCATGTTAATTAAAAAACCCGAAGTAGCAAAGCCTTGTATAAAAAAAGTACTTGTCGCGGTTATTACGCTTACAAAATTTTTATGTTTTTTAAAATATGGAACTATAGGAATAACGGAAAAACCCCACGAAAGAAATATTAATGATTCATATAAATTACTTATTGGCAAATGCTCCGAATAAATCCAACGAGTAATTAATAATCCTGTTATACAGAAAAAAGTGGTTATCATGGCCTTTTCTGACGAATCATATAGTTCAATGAATTCGTCAATTAATAAGGTTATCAAATGAATTATAATTACAATTGAAACAACTGAAAAAGATATATGAGTTAATATATGTTCTAAAGCCGAAAATATCATAATAAATAAAAAAAAAGGGGGGTGGGGGGGAGGGATTCCCTCAATTATATAATTATATATAAGAGAAGGAATTAAAATCAGGAATTGAATTCATTATAGGACTTATTTTATTCTTTTGAAAATTAAAAGATGTTATGCCGCCACTCGGACTCGAACCG